GGACAGTTTTTTTTTAGTTTTAAGAAAGGGAAAATTTTAGATATCAAATTTTTGTACATTTCAATTTGAATTAAGAATTCCGCGCACAAAACAAATGCAAATACTACATATACATCTGATCATATATGTATTACTATTATGTATTACAATAAACACTTGAATAAAGAAGGAGGATTAGAAATGCGAGATCTAAAAACATATCTATCTGTGGCGCCAGTAATAAGTACTCTATGGTTCGGATCCTTAGCAGGCCTATTGATAGAGATCAATCGTTTTTTCCCAGATGCGTTGACATTCCCCTTTTTTTCATTCTAGTTACTAACATGGGGGGTGAAGAAGATTAAATAAATATCTGGAATTATTACCCCTCTTTTTTTTATAATTCAAAGAAGTTAGAAAAGAGAAAGAATAAAAGTGGATTCAACCTCAGTGAAATTTTGAACTCGGGACGGAGCTTCAAGTAAATTAACTTCAATTCTCTTTCTTAATTTAATTGAGGTGGAAATCTGGTTAGGTCAACAGTATCATACAAGATGCTTAAATAAACTACTGTACTGCGATTCTAAGTATTACTTATTTTCAGTATAATTGGTTACAACACAACATTTCATAATTTGTTTCGAGTGAGCAACTTTTCTTTTTTGTTCCTGTCTTCCGCGTTTCAAATCGGAAAATAAAAGAGTTGAGTGAATAAAAAACCAAAAGGAGGTTCATGGCCAAGGGTAAAGATGTCCGAGTACGGGTTATTTTGGAATGTACTAGTTGTGTTCGAAACAATGTTAATAAGAAATCAACAGGTATTTCCAGATATATTACTCAAAAGAATCGACACAATACGTCTAGTCGATTAGAATTGAAAAAATTCTGTCCCTACTGTCATAGACATACAATTCACAGGGAGATAAAGAAATAAATGGCATCGATGACTTGCTTGTCACTTTATACTTTATAAAAAGGAAGATAAAAAATGACATATTAACATAATAGATAGATATTTTTATATTTCAATTTAATATAGTATTATATTATTATTATAATATTAGAATGTTATTATAATTATTTATATTATATATATTTAAATATTTTATTTATATATATATTGAAATATAAACAAGCAAAATTTCTTAATTCTAATTCTAAATCATTATCATTTTTGATCCGATCAAACGAAAGAAGATTTTCAAAATAAGGAATAAACAAACCATGGATAAATCCAAGCGAATTTTTCTTAAGTCCAAGCGATCTTTTCGTCGGCGTTTGCCCCCGATTGGATCGGGGGATCATATTGATTATAGGAACATGAGTTTAATTAGTCGATTTATTAGTGAACAAGGAAAAATATTATCGAGACGGGTGAATAGATTAACTTTAAAACAACAACGATTAATTACTATTGCTATAAAACAAGCTCGTATTTTATCTCCATTACCCTTTCTTACTAATGAAAAAAAATTTGAAAAAAAGAGAGTTGGTCGTTAAAACGAAAACGACAAGTCTTAGAATCCAAAAAAACTAGGCTTACGTTTCAATTGAATAAAAAGTCCAATCCGAACTCAAACTGATGTTTTGTTCGAAAAATTCCAAAATATGGATTTTGGTGGCGTAAGCCAAAAGCGAATTAGGGAAGTTGGGGAAGAAGAATCAATCTTTTTTTATTAAATGTTTTTTTTGCTTCGTTTAACTACTTGATTATATTATCATCAATCGTATTTTAATTTCTATTCTACCTTCCCGGAATTCATTCTCTAAGGCCAAGGAATTCCATGTAAAACAGTAAAACATTTCGATGGATTCCTCCTAATCGCCTTATTTTATGTTTATGATGTCATTGGAAATCATATAAAGACAATTTCTATTTAATATAGCAAGTTGCGCAAGTATTTTACGATTAAGAAGCAACTTTCTCTTGTACAGATTGTTTATTAATCTATTATAACTAAAAGATATTGTATTCTCGCGAATTACGGCATTTATACGAATGACCCACAAACGACGCACATTCCTTTTTTGCTTATCTCTATCCCGATGGGACGAAACCAAAGCTCTGATTTTTTGTTGAATAATATTTCGAGTAAGTCTTGAATGAGCCCCGCGAAAGCTTGATGCGAATAAACGGATTTTTATTCTACGCTTTCGAGCTATATATCCTCGTTTAATTCTGGTCATTGAATACCCGAAACGTTGATGACTAACTGATTGATTTCCTTTCTTTCAGTTATTCTTTTCCCCTTTTCTATAATAACAAAACGGATTTTTCCAATGTATAAAATAATAATTCCAATGGTTTTTGCTACTCTAACCTTCCCAACCACGATTTTTTCTCTAGGCATTTCACCTCGAAATAATAAACTCTATTGATACTCGGTATCAAACAAAAACATAGTAAATAAGAATGAGTAGTAAGATAAAGAAATAGTGGGTTTCATCGTTTTTATGGTTAGTTCTTAAACGGCGAGGTCTTTTCTATACACCGGAGCCCCGTCTTTCATTTAATCAATGCTATTGTTAACTTGTACAGTTGACACTTTTTGGCTCTACCCGTTATTATCCAGTAATAGGTCTCTCACACCAAGATCTAGCTATACAGTAACGGTATTTAATTATGCAGATTGGCTGATTAGCTGACCCTTTTAGTCCGTCTGTTCTTACAAGAATGGTGCCAGAACTTTTTTTGCTTTTTAATTTGAATATGATTATCCCCGCTTAACGGATAACAATTTACTGCCAATGGGGAATTTTTTCTCGTTTTGAAATCGAGAATTGAGGTGATTGAATTTGCACCAAGGGAAACCATAAATTTGATACACAATAGAAGGATAGAACTCTTTTTTAGATAAGGAAGGTTTTTTTTTCATTTTATCCTATTCATCGGTACTGATCATGGGTAGTCGAAAGTTGTTTCCTTTCGTTTGTCCCAACCCCCAATCTGAACGAGTCGCACATACACCCTAGTACACGTTCCTCGGCGTTGAGGACATCCCCCAAGAGCGGGGGATTTTGTAACATTTCTGATTGGCTGTCTTGTGTTTCTAATAAGTTGTTTAATAGTTGGCATGGTAAATCGTATGCATAATGGGTTGGTTTAGATCGATCCTAACCAGATGATTATAAATGCTTTCTATATCTATTAAATTGATAAATATTCTATTACTTATTCTCTTAATTTGAATTAAGAGAATAAGTAATAGAATTACGAATATTAAATACCCCTAAGAAAAAAATCTCAAATCATGATTTGCGTGAAATTTCTGCTACTTTAATTATGATTATGCAACTGCTACAAGATCAACAATTCCATGAGCTTGGGCTTCTGTTGCTGACATAAAAGTATCCCTTTCCATGTCTTCGGATACAATCCATAAGGGTTTACCTGTTCTTTGTGCATAAACCTTTGTGAGGATTTCGCGCAGTTTCAGTAGTTCTTCCGCTTCCAGGACAAATTCTGCTACCTGTCCCTCAGAATAAGCAGCACTAGGTTGATGGATCATTACCCTGATGATATAAGATAATCAAAGGCTACTCTATCTTGCACGATAAGATAAATGACGGGATAAAGAATAATTAACAAAAAAAGATAGAATTAAATAACCGTACAGGCATTGTTTGGGCATTGCATACGGCTCCACAAGAAACTTAACTTTTTTAGTTGATCGAAGAAGTATAGAGCCTATCAGGCCTAGATCGGTAAATGATCCAATAACCACCCTTCTCTTGAGACTTGAGAGGAAATTAGTTAATAAAAAACAAATACTATGGTGGCTCCGTTGCTTTATTTCATCGATGATTTAGCAATCCCAAAGTTTCTTTTTTTTTTCAAATAAAAAAATAATATAATCTTATTTTTTGTTCGTACTTTTTCATAACATTAAGAACCTTTATGGTGTGAAAACAAAAAAGTTTGCAACGCTGAAATAAGGCTCCGACAGATTAAGATAAAATCGGAAATACCCTTAATATCTCATACTACTCTTTCGATAAATAATCTAATGTTAAAAAAAATAAAGGAATTTCTTATATCGAATTCAAAATGCCATGCTATTATTACTTAATATATATTCATATTTTTTATGGCGAAGGCATAGTTTTGTTCTTTCAAATAAAAAACCCAATGGCGCCGAGCGTGAGGGAATGCTATACGTTTGGTGATTTTTCCTCCAACCAGGATAATAGATCCCATCGAAGCGGCTAATCCCATGCATACTGTTTGTATATCCGGTCGCACATATTGCATAGTATCATAAATAGCCATTCCGGGTATTACCCATCCGCCAGGAGAGTTTATAAACAAATATAAATCTTTGGTCTCGCTTTCTGCACTAAGATATAGCATAAGAGCGATAAGTTGATTCGAGATCGCGCTATCAACCATTTGGCCTAAAAAAAGTAATCTTTCTCGATAAAGTCGGTTGATTAGGATCAGATTCTACCCCTTAGGAACCGTACATGCATATTTTGATGCATACGGTTCAATAAAAATTTAGAAAAAAAAGATCAATGTGTAGATTCCAGCCCTGCTTTGTGTGATAGTAAGTCCTTTCTAACTTCTCTTCTAACGAAAGGGTCCTTTCTTTCATTGTTTAAGAAGGATGAGTTTTGATCCGTTTATCTATAAAATCTAAAAAAGAATTCATTAAACTTATCAAACTAACTTCTCATTGATGTATTCTTTCATCGGGATCCAATTTAATAAAAATCACGATGGCATTTTCTTGTTCCTGAATGGGCTTCTTAAATTCTCTTAGGTTTTGTGCTCTACTCCGAGTAAGGATCCGCCCCCATTTTTATTTGCACATATAGGGCAAATTTCACCAATACCGCGTCTTTTTGCTCAATTTTTTTTTTCAATTCCTTTCACGTCTTCCGTCAAATAGTTGACGCATCCGTTATATTATTTGAATTTGATTAATTATGATTAGCAGTTTTAAATTGCCTGCTCTTTATTTAAAAATTTTTAAATAGAATATGCTACTAGAATATGCTATAACTATAAGTAGTAATCA